GCCAACGTAGCTTAAGTAAAGCATAACACTGAAGATGTTAAGATGGGCCCTAGAAAGCTCCGTAAGCACAAAAGCTTGGTCCTGACTTTACTATCAGCTTTGGTTAGATTTATACATGCAAGTATCCGCATCCCTGTGAGAATGCCCTACAAATTCCCTCATACGGAAAAAAGGAGCAGGCATTAGGCACGGTCCTAATACCAGCCCAAAACGCCTTGCTTAGCCACACCCCCAAGGGACTTCAGCAGTAATAGACATTAAGCTATAAGTGAAAACTTGACTTAGTTAAACCAAGAGGGCCGGTTAAACTCGTGCCAGCCACCGCGGTTATACGAGAGGCCCAAGTTGATAAATGCCGGCGTAAAAAGTGGTAAGTACTATACTCTACTAAAGCCAAACATCTTCAAAACTGTCATACGTTCTCGAAGACAGGAAGCTCCTTTACGAAAGTGGCTTTAAATAATACACTCCACGAAAGCTAGGAAACAAACTGGGATTAGATACCCCACTATGCCTAGCCTTAAACACAGGTGACTACTTTACACCTATCGCTTGCCAGGGTACTACGAGCCCCAGCTTAAAACCCAAAGGACTTGGCGGTGCTTTAGACCCCCCTAGAGGAGCCTGTTCTAGAACCGATAACCCCCGTTCAACCTCACCCTCTCTTGTCTTTCCCGCCTATATACCGCCGTCGTCAGCTTACCCTATGAAGGACTCACAGTAAGCAGAATTGGTATAACCCAAAACGCCAGGTCGAGGTGTAGCGTACGAGAGGGGAAGAAATGGGCTACATTCACTGAACCAGTGAACAACGGACGATGCATTGAAATAAACATCTAAAGGAGGATTTAGCAGTAAGAGGAGAAAAAGAGAGTCCCTCTGAAACTGGCCCTGAAGCGCGCACACACCGCCCGTCACTCTCCCCAAAACAAACATAAATATAAATAAGAAAAAATTAAAATAAAGGGGAGGCAAGTCGTAACATGGTAAGTGTACCGGAAGGTGCACTTGGAAAAACCAGAGTGTAGCTAAAATAGTATAGCATCTCCCTTACACCGAGAAGATACTTGTGCAAATCAAGTCGCACTGAGCACAACCTCCCAACAGCTAGCCCACCATCCCAAACTCAACAAACAACATTAATACCCCCACAACCAAACACACTACAAAACAAATCATTTTTCCCCCTTAGTATGGGCGACAGAAAAGGAAAATAGGCGCCATAGAAAAAGTACCGCAAGGGAATGCTGAAAGAGAAATGAAAAAACCCAGTAAAGAGCAAAAAAGTAGAGACATTTACTCGTACCTTTTGCATCATGAACTAGTTAGTAAACATCGAGCAAAGTGTACTTTAGTTCGAAGCCCCGAAACTTGGCGAGCTACTCCAAGACAGCCTATCATAGGGCCAACCCGTCTCTGTGGCAAAAGAGTGGGAAGATCTTAGAGTAGAGGTGACAGACCTACCGAGCCTAGTTATAGCTGGTTGCCTACAAAATGAATAGAAGTTCAGCCTCTTAATTTCTTTACTCCTTATTGGTTAACACCACAAAGTGACAACAAGGAAACAAGATAGTTATTCAAAGGGGGAACAGCCCCTGTGAACAAAGACACAACTTTAATAGGAGGTAAAAGATCAAAAGACCATAAAGCATGTACCTTGGTGGGCCTAAAAGCAGCCAACCATATAGAAAGCGTTAAAGCTCAAGTACTCTGCCACTTATAATTAAGACACCCCTATCTTAAGCCCCTGCACATATTAGTAGGCCTTTTCATGCAAACATGAAAAAGATAATGCTAGCATGAGTAATAAGAGGACCAAGATCCTCTCCTGGCACCTGTTTACACCAGAACGAACATGCACTGAAAATTAACGCCCCCAATTAAAAGAGGGCCCTGAGAAACACCACAATAACCAAGAAGTACTCTCAAGACAAAAGCGTTAACCCCACACAGGAGTGCCAAAGGAAAGACTAAAAGAAAAAGAAGGAACTCGGCAAACAATGGCCTCGCCTGTTTACCAAAAACATCGCCTCTTGCATTTAAGCATATAAGAGGTCCCGCCTGCCCTGTGACTTATTAGTTTAACGGCCGCGGTATTTTGACCGTGCGAAGGTAGCGTAATCACTTGTCTTTTAAATGAAGACCTGTATGAATGGCATAACGAGGGCTAAGCTGTCTCCTTTTTCCAGTCAATGAAATTAATCTTCCCGTGCAGAAGCGGGAATTTAAACATAAGACGAGAAGACCCTATGGAGCTTCAGACAAAAGGCAGCTCATGTTAAAATAACTAGACAAACAGAACAAATTAAGTGACCCCTGCCCTTATGTTTTTGGTTGGGGCGACCGTGGGGGAACAAAAATCCCCCATGTGGAATAGGAATCTTTCCTCAAGACTAGAGCCACAGCTCTAATAAGCAGAATTTTTGACCAACAAGACCCGGCAAAGCCGATCAACGGACCGAGTTACCCTAGGGATAACAGCGCAATCCCCTTTTAGAGCCCATATCGACAAGGGGGTTTACGACCTCGATGTTGGATCAGGACATCCTAATGGTGCAGCCGCTATTAAGGGTTCGTTTGTTCAACGATTAAAGTCCTACGTGATCTGAGTTCAGACCGGAGCAATCCAGGTCAGTTTCTATCTATGTAATGCTCTTTTCTAGTACGAAAGGACCGAAAAGAGGAGGCCAATGCCACAGGCACACCTCACTCCCACCTGCTGAATACAGCTAAAATAGGTAAAGGGGCATATCCCCAATGCCTGAGAAAAAAGGCAAGTTAAAGTGGCAGAGCCCGGAAATATGCAAAAGGCCTAAGCCCTTTAAACAGAGGTTCAAGTCCTCTCTTTAACTATGATAACAATTATCCTTACCCACATCCTCAACCCCCTTGCATACATTGTCCCTGTACTATTAGCCGTTGCATTCCTGACACTTCTAGAACGAAAAGTCCTAGGATACATGCAACTACGAAAAGGCCCTAATGTGGTTGGCCCCTATGGACTTCTTCAGCCTATTGCCGACGGCGTTAAACTATTCATCAAGGAGCCTGTCCGCCCCTCCACTGCATCCCCTTTATTATTCTTAATTGCCCCCATCCTTGCACTGACTCTGGCCCTGACCCTATGAGCCCCTATTCCCCTCCCCCACCCAGTGACAGATATTAATCTGAGCATCCTCTTCATCTTAGCTCTCTCAAGCCTAGCAGTTTACTCGATCCTAGGATCAGGCTGAGCCTCCAACTCAAAATACGCTCTAATTGGGGCCCTCCGAGCAGTAGCCCAAACAATCTCGTATGAAGTAAGCCTAGGCCTAATCCTACTAAGCGCTATCATCTTCACAGGAGGCTTCACCCTACAAACATTTAATATCACCCAAGAAAGCATTTGACTTTTGTTCCCTGCCTGACCCCTTGCTGCAATATGATACATTTCCACACTAGCAGAAACAAACCGGGCACCCTTCGACCTAACAGAAGGTGAGTCTGAACTTGTGTCTGGCTTCAATGTTGAATATGCAGGAGGCCCCTTTGCCCTACTTTTTCTTGCAGAATATGCTAACATTCTTTTAATGAACACACTTTCTGCAACATTGTTTCTTGGGGCCTCTCACTTTCCCCACCTCCCAGAACTAACCTCTATTAACCTTATGACTAAAGCTGCCTTCCTCTCAGTGCTTTTTCTCTGAGTACGGGCCTCCTACCCTCGATTCCGTTATGACCAACTCATACACCTAATCTGAAAAAATTTCCTCCCCCTTACACTAGCCCTTGTTATCTGACATCTTGCACTACCACTTGCCCTTGCAGGCCTCCCCCCTCAAGGATAACATGGAGCCGTGCCTGAAACAAAGGGCCACTTTGATAGAGTGAATTATGAGGGTTAAAGTCCCTCCGACTCCTTAGAAAGAAGGGACTCGAACCCTACCTGAAGAGATCAAAACTCTTAGTGCTTCCACTACACCACTTCCTAGCAAGGTCAGCTAAATAAGCTTTTGGGCCCATACCCCAAACATGTTGGTTAAAATCCTTCCCTTGCTAATGAACCCCTACATTATAGCATTTCTTTACCTTTGCCTCATCTTAGGTACCACAATTACCGTCTCTAGCTCCCACTGATTACTCGCATGGATAGGGCTAGAAATCAACACCCTAGCCATTATCCCCTTAATAGCACAAAACCACCACCCCCGAGCCACAGAAGCAGCTACAAAGTACTTCTTAACCCAAGCTACTGCTGCAGCAACACTCCTGTTTGCAAGTATTACCAATGCATGATTAACAGGACAATGGGATATTAAACTTATAACTCACCCAATCCCCACGACTATAATTCTCCTCGCACTATCTCTTAAAATTGGGCTTGCCCCCCTTCACACCTGACTACCAGAAGTCCTTCAAGGACTTGACCTGCTCACAGGACTTGTTCTCTCCACCTGACAGAAACTTGCACCCTTCAGCCTCCTCCTACAAATCCCCGCCTACAGCCAAGACCTCCTAATTCTTATAGGACTAGCATCAACTCTGGTCGGGGGCTGAGGTGGCCTAAACCAAACACAGCTGCGGAAAATTCTTGCATACTCATCAATTGCACACCTAGGATGGATGCTAATTATTATTCAATTCTCCCCTTCACTAACCCTCCTTGCACTCATTACATATCTAGTAATAACTACTTCAACATTCCTCATCCTGAACTTTAACAGCTCAAAAAGCATTAATGCCCTTGCAACATCATGAGCAAAAGCACCCTTAATAACAGCAATAACCCCTATCTTGCTACTATCCCTAGGGGGTCTCCCACCAATAACAGGCTTCATGCCAAAATGATTAATCCTGCAAGAACTGACAAAGCAACAACTACCCACAACAGCTGTGATTGCAGCTCTGACAGCCTTACTAAGCCTTTACTTCTACCTACGACTCTGCTATGCAATAACCCTCACAATTACACCAAACAACTTAGCAGGCACAACCCTATGACGACTATACCCATCTCACCCCTCCCTTGTTCTTTCCACAGCCACGCTCATAGCAATCCTTCTCCTTCCACTTACCCCAGCAATAACAGCCCTCCTCAATCTTTAAAAGAGGCTTAGGATAGCACGAGACCAAAGGCCTTCAAAGCCTTAAGCGGGAGTGAAAATCTCCCAGCCCCTGAATAAGACTTGCAGGACACTAACCCACATCTTCTGCATGCAAAACAGACACTTTAATTAAGCTAAAGCCTTACTAGATGGGAAGGCCTCGATCCTACAAACTCTTAGTTAACAGCTAAGTGCCCTAACCAGCGAGCATCCATCTACTTTCCCCCGCCTGCCAAAGACTAAAGGCGGGGGAAAGCCCCGGCAGATCTCACTCTGCAACTTAAGATTTGCAATCTAATATGTAGGACACCTCAAGGCTTGGTAAAAAGAGGACTCAAACCTCTGTGCATGGGGCTACAACCCACCACTTAAACACTCAGCCATTTTACCTGTGGCAATCACACGCTGATTTTTCTCGACCAACCATAAAGACATTGGCACCCTCTACCTTGTTTTCGGTGCCTGAGCAGGAATAGTAGGAACTGCCCTCAGCCTACTCATTCGAGCTGAACTAAGTCAACCTGGAGCCCTTCTAGGGGACGACCAAATTTACAATGTAATTGTTACTGCGCATGCCTTTGTAATAATTTTCTTTATAGTAATGCCAATTATGATTGGAGGCTTTGGGAACTGACTTATTCCACTAATGATCGGTGCCCCAGATATGGCCTTTCCTCGAATGAATAACATAAGCTTCTGACTCCTTCCCCCTTCATTCCTTCTCCTCCTGGCATCTTCAGGTGTTGAAGCAGGGGCTGGGACTGGCTGAACAGTATATCCCCCTCTGGCAGGAAATCTTGCCCATGCTGGAGCTTCTGTTGACTTAACTATTTTCTCCCTCCACCTAGCAGGTATTTCATCAATTCTTGGTGCAATTAATTTCATTACAACTATTCTAAACATGAAACCCCCTGCAATTTCACAGTATCAAACACCTCTATTTGTTTGGGCTGTTCTTATTACAGCAGTACTTCTACTTCTTTCGCTCCCTGTTCTTGCAGCTGGGATTACAATACTACTGACAGACCGAAACCTCAACACAACTTTCTTTGACCCTTCAGGAGGAGGTGACCCCATTCTCTACCAACATTTATTCTGATTCTTTGGCCACCCCGAAGTGTACATTCTCATTTTACCAGGCTTTGGGATAATCTCCCACATTGTTGCATACTATGCAGGCAAAAAAGAACCATTTGGTTACATAGGAATAGTGTGAGCTATAATGGCCATTGGCCTGCTTGGTTTCATTGTATGAGCCCATCACATGTTTACTGTTGGAATGGATGTAGACACACGAGCATACTTTACATCAGCAACAATAATTATTGCCATCCCAACTGGTGTAAAAGTGTTTAGCTGACTTGCCACCCTTCATGGAGGAGCCATCAAATGAGAGACCCCCCTGCTATGATCCCTTGGTTTTATCTTCCTTTTCACTGTAGGAGGGTTGACAGGCATTGTTCTGGCCAACTCGTCTCTTGACATCATGCTACATGACACTTATTATGTAGTAGCCCACTTCCATTATGTTCTGTCTATGGGAGCCGTATTTGCCATCATAGCAGGCTTTGTTCACTGATTCCCTCTTCTCACAGGATACACCCTTCACAGCACATGATCAAAAATCCATTTTGGTGTAATATTTGTTGGTGTAAACCTCACTTTCTTCCCACAACATTTCCTAGGGCTAGCAGGCATGCCACGACGGTACTCAGACTACCCAGATGCCTATACTCTTTGAAACACAGTCTCATCTCTAGGCTCCCTAATCTCACTCACTGCTGTCATCATGTTCCTATTTATTATCTGAGAAGCATTTGCTGCTAAACGTGTGGTGTCAGGGGTCGAACTCACTGCCACAAACATTGAATGACTGCATGGCTGCCCCCCACCTTACCACACATTCGAGGAGCCTGCCTTTGTTCAAGTTCAACAAGCTCACTAACGAGAAAGGGAGGACTCGAACCCCCATAAACTGGTTTCAAGCCAGCCACAAAACCCTTCTGTCACTTTCTTAATAAGATACTAGTATAGCTGACAATACACTGCTTTGTCAAGGCAGAATCGTGGGTTAAACCCCCACGTATCTTAACTTAATGGCCCACCCGTCACAATTAGGTTTCCAAGATGCAGCATCACCCGTTATAGAAGAACTTCTTCACTTTCATGATCATGCCCTAATAATTGTTTTTCTTATTAGCACCCTTGTTCTTTACATTATTGTGGCAATAGTATCCACACGCCTCACAAATATATACATTCTAGACTCCCAAGAAATTGAAATCATCTGAACCATTCTTCCTGCAATTATTCTCATTCTAATTGCCCTTCCATCCCTACGAATTCTGTACCTTATAGATGAAATTAATAATCCACATCTCACAGTTAAAGCAATTGGACACCAATGATACTGAAGCTATGAGTATACTGATTACCAAGAAATTGCCTTTGACTCATACATAGTCCCCACACAAGATTTAGCACCAGGACAATTCCGCCTACTAGAAGTAGACCACCGAATGGTTGTACCCACAGAAGCCCCAGTTCGAATGCTAGTTACAGCAGAAGATGTCCTGCACTCGTGAGCAGTCCCTGCCTTAGGAGTAAAAATGGATGCGGTCCCAGGACGACTAAACCAAACAGCCTTTATTGCCTCCCGCCCTGGAGTTTTCTATGGCCAATGCTCAGAAATCTGTGGTGCAAATCACAGCTTCATACCCATCGTAGTAGAAGCAGTACCTCTAAAATATTTCCAAGACTGATCAACACTAATGCTTGAAGACGCCTCACTAAGAAGCTAAACAGGGCGATAGCGTCAGCCTTTTAAGCTGAAGATTGGTGCCCCCCAACCACCCTTAGTGACATGCCTCAGTTAAACCCCGCCCCTTGGTTTGCCATTTTAGTCTTCTCTTGACTTGTTTTCCTAACAATTGTTGTCCCAAAAGTCCTTAACTACACTTTCCCCAATGAACCTACACCCCAAAGCACTCAAATCCCTAAAACAGACCCCTGAACCTGACCATGATAACAAGCTTCTTTGACCAGTTTATAAGCCCCACCTATTTAGGCATCCCTCTCATGGGTCTTGCTTTTGTTCTACCCTGACTCCTATTCCCATCCCCTGCTCCCCGATGAATCAACAACCGATTTCTCACACTTCAAGGATGATTCATCAACCGCTTCACATCCCAACTTCTATCTCCAATGAATGTAGGAGGCCACAACTGAGCACTTATTTTAGCCTCATTAATAACATTCCTCCTCTCCCTAAACATACTAGGCCTCCTACCCTATACATTTACACCTACTACTCAACTATCTCTAAATATAGGACTCGCTGTGCCCCTCTGACTTGCCACTGTAATTATTGGCCTACGAAACCAACCAACAGCTGCTCTTGGACACTTACTACCAGAAGGTACCCCAGTGCCACTCATCCCAGTACTAATCATTATCGAGACAATTAGCCTATTTATTCGACCCCTTGCACTTGGGGTACGGCTAACAGCCAACCTGACAGCAGGTCACCTACTAATGCAACTAATTGCAACTGCAGCCTTTGTACTAATACCAATAATGCCGACAGTAGCTATTCTTACTTCTATTGTACTACTCCTCCTTACAATCCTAGAAGTTGCTGTTGCTATAATTCAAGCATATGTTTTCGTCCTACTTCTAAGCCTCTATCTACAAGAAAATGTTTATGGCCCGCCAAGCACATGCATACCATATAGTAGACCCTAGCCCATGACCCTTAACAGGAGCAGTTGCTGCTCTTCTGATAACCTCCGGCCTTGCCATTTGATTCCACTATAATAAAGTCTCCCTTATAGTACTAGGAACTATCCTTCTACTACTAACAATATTCCAATGATGACGAGACATTGTCCGAGAAGGCACATATCAAGGACACCACACCCCTCCTGTCCAAAAAGGACTCCGATATGGCATAATCTTATTCATTACATCAGAAGTATTCTTCTTCCTTGGCTTTTTTTGAGCCTTCTTCCACTCCAGCCTAGCCCCCACGCCTGAAATTGGAGGATGCTGACCCCCAACAGGCATTACTCCACTAGACCCCTTCGGAGTCCCCCTACTAAACACTGCAGTCCTCTTAGCCTCAGGGGTCACAGTAACATGAGCCCACCATAGCATTATGGAAGGTGAACGAAAACAAGCCATCCAAGGACTTGCTTTAACTATTTTACTAGGTGGCTACTTCACCTTTTTACAAGGAATAGAGTATTATGAAGCACCTTTCACAATTGCAGATGGAGTATATGGCTCAACTTTCTTTGTAGCCACAGGCTTCCACGGCCTACATGTCATCATTGGAACTTCCTTCCTTGCTGTCTGTCTCCTTCGACAAATCAACTACCACTTTACAATAGAACATCACTTTGGCTTCGAGGCAGCAGCTTGATACTGACACTTTGTTGATGTAGTATGACTATTCCTTTATATCTCTATCTACTGATGAGGATCCTATCTTTCTAGTACTAATGTTAGTATTAGTGACTTCCAATCACCAGGTCTTGGTTAAAATCCAAGGAAAGATAATGAATCTAATTATGACAGTAATTTTCATTGCCATTGCCCTGTCCACCATCCTAGCAATTGTCTCTTTTTGACTACCTTTAATTACACCAGACCAAGAAAAACTATCACCTTATGAATGTGGATTTGACCCTATTGGCTCAGCCCGTCTGCCCTTTTCAATACGATTCTTTCTGGTGGCAATTTTGTTCCTTCTCTTTGACCTTGAAATTGCACTACTTCTCCCCCTCCCCTGAGGAGACCAGCTCCCAGACCCGACAATCACATTCTTCTGGGCAACCCTTGTGCTAGTACTACTGACCCTCGGCCTAATCTACGAATGACTACAAGGTGGGCTTGAATGAGCTGAATAGGCAATTATTTTAATTAAAATATTTGATTTCGGCTCAAAAGCTCGTGGTTAAAGTCCACAATTGCCTAATGACCCCTACACAATTTACATCTTCACTGACCTTTTTAATAGCTTTAGCAGGTCTTACATTCTATCGGACCCACCTTCTCTCAGCCCTCCTATGCCTGGAAGCAATAATACTTTCCCTATTTGTGGCCCTCTCAGCATGGACAATACACCTAGACATATCAAGCTTCTCAGCCTCCCCTTTACTTCTTCTTGCATTTTCTGCCTGTGAAGCCAGTGCAGGGTTAGCTTTATTAGTAGCTACTGCTCGAACACATGGAACCGACCACATGCAAAGCCTAAATCTTCTAAAATGCTAAAAATCCTAATCCCAACAATTATGCTAGTACCCACAACTTGACTTGCCCCAAGCAAAATAGTATGACCAACAGCTCTAATACACAGCCTAATTATTGCTTTTATTAGCCTTTCCTGGTTACACAGCTCAGGAGACACAGGATGGTCATCACTAAACCACTTTATAGCCCTTGACCCCCTTTCTTCTCCGCTTCTAGTCTTAACCTGCTGGCTCCTCCCACTAATGATCCTAGCTAGCCAGAACCACACAGCAGGAGAACCAGAAAACCGCCAACGAATATACATTTCACTACTAACCTCCCTGCAAATCTTCCTCATTATAGCCTTCTCGGCAACAGAAGTAATCTTATTCTACATTATATTTGAAGCAACCCTCGTCCCCACCCTTCTTTTAATTACCCGTTGAGGTAATCAAGCAGAACGCCTAAATGCAGGCACATACTTCTTATTCTACACACTTGCAGGTTCTCTCCCTCTGCTTGTTGCCCTGCTTCTTCTTCAAAACACTACAGGCACACTATCTCTTCTAACACTTCAGTATGCCCCTGCACTACCTATGCTAACAACAGGAGACAAAATCTGATGAGCAGGCTGCTTACTAGCCTTCCTAGTAAAAATACCCCTATATGGAATACATCTTTGACTACCAAAAGCCCATGTAGAAGCACCAATTGCAGGCTCTATAGTCCTTGCAGCTGTTCTCCTCAAACTAGGGGGCTATGGTATAATACGAATAATAATTGTACTAGAACCCCTTACCAAAGAACTAAGTTACCCTTTCATCATCCTTGCATTATGAGGCGTAATCATAACAGGCTCAATCTGCTTACGACAAACAGATCTTAAATCTCTAATTGCCTACTCATCTGTAGGGCACATAGGACTTGTTGCTGGGGGAATCCTAATTCAAACACCATGAGGTTTTACAGGAGCCCTAATCCTCATAATTGCACATGGACTGACATCTTCTGCCTTATTCTGCCTTGCTAATACTAATTATGAACGAACCCACACTCGTACAATAATCCTTGCTCGAGGCATACAAATCCTTTTACCCCTTATGACAACCTGGTGATTCATTGCAAGCCTAGCAAACCTTGCACTCCCACCTCTCCCAAACCTCATGGGGGAACTAATAATTATCACTTCCCTCTTCAACTGATCCTGAGCTACAATTGCCCTTACAGGTACTGGCACACTAATTACTGCAGGCTATTCTCTGTACATGTTTCTTATGACACAACGAGGCCCAACCCCTCAACATATCATTGCCCTGGACCCCTCCCACACCCGAGAACACCTACTCCTTGCACTTCACCTTATCCCCCTCCTTTTGTTAATTTCAAAACCCGAACTAATCTGGGGATGAACATTCTGTAGACATAGTTTAATAAAAATATTAGATTGTGATTCTAAAGACAGAGGTTAAAACCCTCTTGTCCACCGAGAGAGGCTTGCAAGCAACGAAGACTGCTAACCCTCGTACCCTCGGTTGAATTCCGGAGCTCACTCGCACGCTTTTAAAGGATAACAGCTCATCCATTGGTCTTAGGAACCAAAAACTCTTGGTGCAAATCCAAGTAAAAGCTATGCACCCTACACCACTAATAATAACCTCAAGTCTGCTTATTATTTTTGCCCTACTCACCTACCCTCTCCTCACCACCCTCTCCCCAAGCCCCAAGCCAACTAACTGAGCTGAAACCCATGTAAAAACAGCAGTAAAGCTCGCATTCTTTGTCAGCCTTCTTCCCCTCTTCCTTTTCATTGCAGAAGGGGCAGAAACTGTAATCACCAATTGAACCTGAATAAACACATTAATCTTTGACATCAACATCAGCCTTAAGTTTGACTTTTATTCCCTGATTTTCACCCCCGTCGCACTATATGTGACCTGGTCAATCCTAGAGTTTGCCCTATGATACATGCACTCAGATCCTTACATAAATCGCTTCTTTAAGTACCTTCTCACCTTTCTCATTGCCATAATCATTCTTGTTACAGCTAACAATATATTCCAAATCTTCATTGGATGAGAGGGTGTAGGCATTATGTCGTTTCTTCTCATTGGCTGATGATATGGTCGAGCAGATGCAAACACTGCAGCACTGCAAGCAGTCCTATACAACCGAGTAGGAGACATTGGACTTATCTTTGCTATGGCCTGAATAGCAACTAACCTTAACTCCTGAGAGTTCCAACAAATTTTCCTAACAACACATGACCTGGACCTCACTTATCCCCTCCTAGGCCTCATTCTAGCTGCCACAGGAAAATCTGCCCAATTTGGACTCCACCCATGGCTTCCATCAGCCATGGAGGGTCCTACACCGGTATCTGCCCTACTTCATTCAAGCACAATAGTCGTTGCCGGAATTTTTCTTCTCATCCGAATAAGCCCCCTCATAAACAACAATCCTATGGTTTTAACCACCTGCCTATGTTTAGGAGCCTTAACCACCCTCTTTACTGCAACCTGTGCTTTGACCCAAAATGACATCAAGAAAATTGTTGCTTTCTCAACTTCCAGCCAACTAGGCCTAATAATAGTCACAATTGGACTAAACCAACCCCACCTTGCCTTCCTTCACATCTGCACCCATGCCTTTTTTAAAGCTATACTGTTCCTGTGCTCTGGCTCCATCATCCACAGCCTAAATGATGAACAAGACATCCGCAAAATGGGGGGAATACACCACCTTGCTCCTTTTACCTCATCATGCCTCACAATTGGCAGTCTTGCACTCACAGGAACCCCCTTCCTTGCTGGCTTTTTCTCCAAAGATGCTATTATTGAAGCCCTAAATACCTCCCACATCAACGCCTGAGCCCTTATCCTGACCCTAATTGCCACCTCCTTCACTGCTATCTACAGCCTACGTGTAGTGTTCTTTGTATCTATGGGCCACCCTCGCTTTAACTCCCTCTCCCCTATTAATGAAAACGACCCACATGTAATCAACCCCATCAAACGACTTGCATGAGGAAGCATTTTAGCCGGACTTGTCATTACCTCCAACATTATTCTCCCAAAAACCCCAGTTATAACAATGCCTTCCTCCTTAAAGCTTGCAGCACTTATTGTAACAATCATCGGCCTCTTAACAGCTTTAGAACTTGCTAGCCTAACTGCCAAACAATTCACCCCTCACCCAACCCTGCCCCTGCACCACTTCTCAAACATACTTGGGTTCTTCCCAGCAATTATCCACCGACTTCCACCAAAAATAAATCTTCTTCTGGGCCAATATGTTGCATCCCAAATGGTAGACCAGACATGGTTAGAAAAATCCGGACCAAAAGCTGTCTACACAACAAACCTTCCTCTTATTTCAACCACAAGCAACCTGCAACAAGGAATAATTAAAACCTTTCTTGCTCTTTTCTTCCTAACCTTCGCATTAGCACTGCTCCTTTTAAAAGCCTAGACTGCCCGAAGTGCCCCCCGACTAGAACCCCGACATACTTCCAACACCACAAACAGTGTTAAAAGAAGGGTCCAAGCAGCAATTACCAACATCCCGCCCCCTGACAAATACAGCCCTGCCACCCCAGTTATATCTGCCCGCACTAGAGAAAACATCCCAGCATCACCCCCTTCTAAAGAGAGCCCTACACCTTCACCAAACATATAGTACCAGATAGAGACCCCTGCCACCAAAACATAAACTGCCACTTTCCATCCAACTTCCCGACTCCCCAGGGTTTCAGGGTAAGGATCAGCAGCCAATGCTGCTGAGTATGCAAATACTACTAACATCCCTCCAAGATAAATTAAAAACAAAATCAATGCTAAAAAAGAAGCACCTTGAACAACTAATAACCCACAGCTCATCCCTGCCATGCACACAACCCCCAATGCTGCAAACTGCGGCCCAATATTAGATGCAACCCCAACAGCCCCTGCAACAACACTAAGCATAAACAGAAAAACAATAAGACTCATTATTCCTGCCAGGATTTTAACCAGGACTAATGGCTTGAAAAACCACCGTTGTTATTCAACTACAGGAAACTTTAATGACTAGCCTACGAAAAACCCACCCTTTACTTAAAATTGCAAATGACGCACTAGTAGACCTACCTGCCCCCTCAAACATTTCTGCATGATGAAACTTTGGTTCCCTCCTAGGTCTTTGCCTAGGTGCTCAAATTGTAACAGGGCTTTTCCTTGCAATACACTACACCTCTGACATCGCTACAGCCTTCTCATCCGTTGCACACATTTGCCGTGATGTCAACTTTGGCTGACTAATCCGAAATATGCATGCCAATGGAGCATCATTCTTTTTCATCTGCATTTACATGCACATTGGACGAGGCTTGTATTACGGCTCTTATCTTTATAAAGAAACATGAAACATTGGAGTTGTCCTCTTGCTACTAGTGATAATAACTGCATTTGTAGGTTATGTCCTACCCTGAGGACAAATATCCTTCTGAGGTGCAACAGTAATTACCAACCTTCTTTCTGCAGTCCCCTATGTAGGGAACACACTTGTACAGTGAATCTGGGGAGGCTTTTCAGTAGACAATGCAACACTCACACGCTTCTTTGCCTTCCACTTCCTCCTTCCCTTTGTTATTCTCGCTGTAACCATCCTACACCTCCTATTCCTACACGAAACAGGGTCAAACAACCCTGCCGGATTAAACTCAGATGCTGACAAAATCCCCTTCCACCCCTACTTCTCCTATAAAGACCTCCTTGGCTTTGCGATCATACTGCTTGCACTAACATGCCTCGCCCTCTTCTCCCCTAACTACCTAGGTGATCCCGACAACTTCACCCCTGCAAACCCCCTAGTAACGCCCCCTCACATTAAACCAGAATGGTACTTCCTATTTGCTTATGCCATCTTACGGTCTATCCCGAACAAACTGGGAGGTGTGTTAGCCCTACTTGCATCCATTCTAGTATTAATACTTGTCCCCTTTCTCCACACCTCTAAACAACGAAGCCTCACCTTCCGCCCACTCTCCCAATTCATCTTCTGAACCCTAGTTGCAGATGTTATCATCCTGACATGAATTGGAGGAATACCAGTTGAACACCCCTACATTATCATTGGGCAAATTGCATCCTTCCTATACTTCTTCATCTTCCTGGGCCTTTTCCCACTAACAGGATGACTAGAAAACAAACTACTTCAAACTGCATGCAGCAGTAGCTCAGCGCCAGAGCGCCGGTCTTGTAAGCCGGCCGCCGGAGGTTAAAATCCCCCCTGCTGCTCAAAGAAGGGAGATTTTAACTCCCACCCCTAGCTCCCAAAGCTAGAATTCTAAGTTTAACTATTCTTTGTTTAAATACATATATGTATTTACCCCATATATATATATCAAACATATCAATAATGTACTAGGACATTACATGTATAATACCCATTAATAGGCTTAATGCACTCATTCATCAATTATCATACAAGGGTTACAGAATACATAAAAACAATATCAACACAAATGCATACTAATAGAAATTACCCAACTAAGTGACCACACATCAAACTAAGACCTAACACTAAATTTTACAAACCATATATAAAAGACTCCCCATTCCTGCTTATAAAAATTCGATACGGATAAGGAAGACATTTTAGTCAAGCACTGTACCTTCGTTTAATGAAAGTGAGGGACAATTATTCGTGGGGGTTTCACACAGTGAATTATTACTGGCATTTGGTTCCTACTTCAGGGCCATTTATTGATACCATTCCCTCCACTTTCATCGACGCTTGCATAAGTTGTTGGTGAAGTCCTAGTGGACCGTGACCCCACATGCCGGGCATTCTTTCTAATGGGCATGGTTATTTTTTTTTTTCTCTCCTTTCATTTAGCATTTCAGAGTGCAGCGCTAAGGTTAGTTGACAAGGGTGTACATTTCCTTGCTCAAGATATAATTATTTCATGGTTTAAGATATCTTTACAAGAATTGCATAAGTGATTTCATGAGCATAAATAACTCATGGTTTCTCCTAACATGACTAAGAAGTGCCCCCCTCGGTTTTTGCGGGTAAAACCCCCCTACCCCCCTAAACTCGAAACCTGATATTTATCCTGAAAACCCCCCGGAAACAGGAAAGCCTCGAGTTAGGTATTTGCCCCTCCCATAATGCATCTATTTACATTATTGAAATAATATTTTT